GCTAATGTAGCTTAACCACAAAGCATGGCACTGAAGATGCCAAGATGTTCTATAAAAAGTTCCAATAGCATAAAAGTTGGGTCCTGGCTTTACTATCATCTTATGCTCAACTTACACATGCAAGTACCCGCACCCCTGTGAGAATGCCCTATACCCTCTAAAAGAGGACAAGGAGCCGGCATCAGGCACACATACCATGTAGCCCAAGACGCCTTGCTTAGCCACACCCCCAAGGGAACTCAGCAGTGATAGAAATTAGGCAATGAGCGAAAGCTTGACCTAGTTAGAGCATCCAAGAGCCGGTAAAACTCGTGCCAGCCACCGCGGTTATACGGGTGCGCTCAAGATGATATCCTACGGCGTAAAGCGTGATTAGAGGTAAGACCAAACTAAAGCCGAACAACCCCCAAACTGTTATACGTTAACGGGGTGAGGAAGACCCACAACGAAAGTAGCTTTAACCCTAACCCTTGAACTCACGACAGTTGAGAAACAAACTGGGATTAGATACCCCACTATGCTCAACCGTAAACAATGATGTTTTATTACAAAAACCTCCGCCAGGGGACTACGAGCAGAAGCTTAAAACCCAAAGGACTTGGCGGTGCCTCAAACCCACCTAGAGGAGCCTGTCCTAGAACCGATAATCCCCGTTAAACCTCACCTCTCCTTGTCCATTCAGCCTATATACCGCCGTCGCCAGCTTACCTTTTGAGAGACCCACAGTAAGCCCAACGAGTACTACCCAAAACGTCAGGTCGAGGTGTAGCCAATGGAGAGGGAATGAGATGGGCTACATTCTCTGACCCAGAGTAATACGAAAGATATAATGAAAAAATACTACTGAAGGTGGATTTAGCAGTAAAAAGAAATAGAACATTCTTTTGAAACAGGCTCTGAGGCGCGTACACACCGCCCGTCGCTCTCCTCGAAACAACTATATATGTATATAACCACTAAATAAAATAAAGAGGAGGTAAGTCGTAACATGGTAAGTGTACCGGAAGGTGCACTTGGTTAAAATAGAACATGGCTAAATACAAGTCAAAGCATCTCCCTTACACTGAGAAAATACTCGTGCAAATCGAGTTGTTCTAAGCAAAAAAGCTAGCCTTACCACCCACCCAGACAACATATCACATAAATAACACACCATAAAATAAACCATTCTCCCCCCTAAGTATAGGAGATAGAAAAGGAAATGTAGAGCTATAGAGAAAAGTACCGCAAGGGAAAGCTGAAAAAGAAATGAAACAAATCGTATCAGCAATAAAAAGCAGAGACTAACCCTCGTACCTTTTGCATCATGGTTTAGCAAGAATCATCCAGGCAAAGAGAACTTAAGTCTGAACCCCCGAAACTAGACGAGCTACCTCGAGGCAGTTTTATAGAACCAACCCGTCTCTGTGGCAAAAGAGTGGGAAGACCCCCAGGTAGAGGTGAAAAGCCTAACGAGCCTAGTGATAGCTGGTTGCTTAAGAAAAGAATATTAGTTCAGCACTAAATCATCCTATTAACCAAAAAATCTTACGGAATTAGAGAGACTTAGCAGTTAGTCAAAAGGGGTACAGCCCTTTTGAAATAGAACACAACCTTATAAAGGAGGACAAGGATCATAAACTCAACTAAGGACACTGCCCCCGTGGGCCTAAAAGCAGCCACCCAAACAGAAAGCGTTAAAGCTCAAGCAGAACATTACCAGTAATACAGATAAATAAATCCAAACCCCCTAATCAATATTAAGCCATCCTATGTACCACATAGAAAAGATAATGCTGAAATCAGTAATAAGGGGGCATTAGCCCCCCTCCTAGCACAAGTGTAAATCAGACCGGACAAGCCGCTGACACCTAAACAGACCCAGAATGAGGGCAAAACAAATCAATCACGAAACATAAACAAGAAGAAAATGTATAAAACACTGTTAACCCAACACAGGAGTGCTACCATAGGAAAGACTCAAAAGGGAAGAAGGAACTCGGCAAACACAAACCCCGCCTGTTTACCAAAAACATCGCCTCTTGCTAAAAAAAGAAGTATTAGAGGTCCCGCCTGCCCTGTGACCCATGTGTTTAACGGCCGCGGTATCCTTGACCGTGCGAAGGTAGCGCAATCACTTGTCTTTTAAATGAAGACCCGTATGAATGGCACGACGAGGGTTTAACTGTCTCCTACCCCAAGTCAATGAAATTGACCTGTCCGTGCAGAGGCGGACATAATAACATAAGACGAGAAGACCCTATGGAGCTTTAGGTAAAATATCACGTACGTAAAGATAGATAATAAAAGCTAAAGACACTAAAACCACACTAAAACTAAGATACAAATGATATAAATACCTTCGGTTGGGGCGACCATGGGGGAAAAAAAAGCCCCCAAGCGGAAAGGAAACACAATCCTAAACCAAGAAAGACAATTCTAAGTAACAGAACATCTGACCATGAATGACCCAGGCACAACCAGCCTGATCAACGAACCAAGTTACCCTAGGGATAACAGCGCAATCCTTTCCCAGAGTCCATATCGACGAAAGGGTTTACGACCTCGATGTTGGATCAGGACATCCTAATGGTGCAGAAGCTATTAAGGGTTCGTTTGTTCAACGATTAACAGTCCTACGTGATCTGAGTTCAGACCGGAGTAATCCAGGTCGGTTTCTATCTATGATACAACTTCTTCCTAGTACGAAAGGACCGGAAAAAGGGGGCCAATGCTAAAGACAAGCCCCACTCCCACTTACTGAAAACAAATAAAATAAATAAAGGAGCACTCTCTCTCAGCCAAAGATCAAGGCAAGCTAAGGTGGCAGAGCCTGGTAATTGCAAAAGGCCTAAGCCCTTTCAACCAGAGGTTCAAATCCTCTCCTTAAGCTATGGAACTTGTATTAACATGCATTATTAACCCATTGGCCTACTTAATCCCAGTCCTGTTGGCCGTAGCGTTCCTTACTCTACTAGAACGTAAAATACTAGGGTACATGCAACTACGAAAAGGCCCAAACGTCGTCGGCCCTTACGGCCTACTACAACCAATCGCAGATGGAGTTAAACTATTTATTAAAGAACCCGTACGACCCTCAACATCTTCCCCCATTCTATTCCTATTCGCCCCTGCCTTGGCCCTCACCCTGGCTCTCACCATATGAGCTCCCATACCAATACCGTACCCAATTATAGAAATAAATCTAGGACTATTATTTGTACTGGCATTATCTAGCTTAGCTGTATACTCCATTCTTGGATCAGGATGAGCATCAAATTCAAAGTACGCACTAACGGGGGCTCTACGAGCAGTAGCCCAAACTATCTCATACGAAGTTAGCCTAGGGCTAATCTTATTATCAGTCGCTATTATAGCAGGCGGCTTCGACCTAAAAACCTTTAACACAGCTCAACAAACAGTATGAATAATCTGCCCAGCTCTGCCCCTGGCCACAATATGATACGTCTCCACCCTAGCAGAAACAAACCGAGCCCCATTCGATCTCACAGAAGGAGAATCTGAACTAGTGTCTGGGTTCAACGTAGAGTATGCAGCCGGCCCATTCGCCCTCTTTTTTCTAGCAGAGTACTCCAACATCCTACTAATAAATACACTATCAGCAATCCTATTTTTGGGGGCCATACACAACCCTCTCATACCAGAATTAACCACAATCAACCTGATAACAAAAGCAGCCCTCCTGTCCATATTATTTCTATGAGTCCGAGCCTCTTACCCACGATTCCGATACGACCAACTCATACATCTAGTCTGAAAAAACTTCCTACCTCTAGCCCTTGCCCTAATTATATGAAATCTCGGATTAATAGTATCCATGGCCGGCCTCCCACCTATATAACGGAAATGTGCCTGAAAGACTAAGGATTACTTTGATAGAGTAAATAATGAGAGTTAAAATCTCCCCATTTCCTTAGAAAGATAGGACTCGAACCTATCCGTAGGAGATCAAAACTCCTAGTGCTCCCACTACACTACTTTCTAGTAAAGTCAGCTAATTAAGCTCTCGGGCCCATACCCCGAACATGTTGGTTAAACTCCTTCCTTTACTAATGAATCCAGCAGCACTATCAATCATTATTATCAGTCTGGGCCTCGGAACCACAATTACATTCATAAGTTCACACTGACTCTTAGCCTGGATAGGCCTAGAAATTAACACACTAGCCATCATCCCATTAATATTAAAAAATCACCACCCACGAGCCGCAGAAGCATCAACAAAATATTTCCTTACACAAGCCACAGCGGCTGCATTAGTACTTTTTTCTGCAACCATAAACGCATGATCCACTGGAATATGAGAAATTCAACAAATATCAGACCAAGTTGCAACCACAATTACGACCCTCGCCCTAGGACTAAAACTAGGTATTGCACCAATACATTTCTGACTCCCAGAAGTACTACAAGGACTAGACCTGACTACAGGCCTAGTGCTTTCAACCTGACAAAAAATAGCCCCAATAGCTTTAATTTACCAACTATCACAAGAAATAAACCAAGAACTATTAACCACATTAGGGCTTCTGTCAATCCTTATCGGAGGATGAGGGGGACTCAACCAAACACAATTACGAAAGATCATAGCATACTCTTCAATCGCACACATAGGGTGAATAATTATCGTATTAAAATACTCCCCAAACCTTATGTTAATAAACCTAACAATCTACATTATCATGACCTCCACGGCCTTTATGCTATTAAACACTACCTCCACAACAAAAATTAACACTATAGCCCTAACCTGAACAAAAGCCCCCATCGTAATAGTATTAATGATAACCACCCTCCTCTCACTAGGAGGACTTCCTCCACTGACAGGTTTCATACCAAAATGATTAATTGTTCAAGAACTAACAAAACAAGAACTTCCCCTCACCGCCTCTATCATAATGATAGCTGCCCTATTAAGCCTATTCTTCTACCTACGAATCTGCTACGCAATGTCATTAACCATCTTCCCAAACATCAACAACATAAAAATATCATGACGAAGCCGTCTAATAAAAAAGACCATCCCTCTTTCGATTATAATGGTATTAACAACAACAATGCTCCCCATAACCCCAACAATACTAACAATAACAACATAGAGACTTAGGATAACATACTAGACCAAAAGCCTTCAAAGCTTTCAGTAGGAGTGAAAATCTCCTAGTCCCTGATAAGGCCTGCAAGACTCTATCTCACATATTCTGAATGCAACTCAAACGCTTTAATTAAGCTAAGGCCTCAATAGATGGAAGGGCCTCGATCCCTCAAAATCCTAGTTAACAGCTAAGCGCCCAAACCAGCGAGCATCCATCTCCCCGCCCCTCCAAGGGCGGTAAGGCGGGGGGGGGGGGGTACGCCTCAAGCTCTGATGGGGTCTAACCCACACCGTTAGATTTGCAATCTAATATGTTGAACATTACAGAACCTGATAAAAAGAGGATTTAAACCTCTATTCTTGGGTCTACAGCCCACCGCTTTACACTCAGCCATTTTACCTGTGGCAATCACTCGTTGGTTCTTCTCTACAAACCACAAAGACATTGGCACCCTTTATCTAGTATTTGGTGCTTGAGCTGGAATAGTAGGAACCGCACTAAGCCTATTAATTCGAGCTGAGTTAAGTCAGCCTGGGGCCCTCCTAGGAGATGATCAGATCTACAATGTCATCGTTACGGCACATGCTTTCGTTATAATTTTCTTTATAGTAATGCCCGTAATAATCGGCGGGTTCGGAAACTGATTAGTACCATTAATAATCGGCGCCCCCGATATGGCCTTCCCACGAATAAATAACATAAGCTTTTGGCTCCTGCCCCCGTCCTTCCTGCTCCTCCTCGCATCTTCGGGGGTAGAAGCTGGCGCAGGAACTGGATGAACAGTTTATCCTCCTTTAGCCGGAAACTTAGCCCACGCTGGAGCATCAGTTGACCTAACCATTTTCTCTTTACACCTAGCGGGTGTATCTTCAATTCTAGGAGCAATCAACTTTATCACCACTATTATTAACATAAAACCCCCAGCAATGACACAATATCAAACACCCCTATTTGTGTGAGCTGTATTAGTCACGGCTGTCCTCCTGCTATTATCTCTCCCAGTACTTGCCGCTGGTATTACAATACTGTTAACAGACCGAAACTTAAATACAACATTCTTCGACCCAGCCGGAGGTGGAGACCCTATCCTATATCAACACTTATTTTGATTCTTTGGTCACCCAGAAGTATATATTCTAATTATCCCAGGATTCGGCATGATTTCACACATTGTTGCCTATTATGCAGGTAAAAAGGAACCATTTGGGTACATAGGAATAGTATGAGCAATAATAGCCATCGGTTTATTAGGCTTTATCGTATGAGCCCATCACATATTCACAGTTGGTATAGATGTTGACACTCGTGCATACTTTACATCCGCCACAATAATTATTGCTATTCCAACAGGGGTAAAAGTATTTAGCTGACTAGCCACACTTCATGGAGGATCGATTAAATGAGAAACCCCCCTCTTATGAGCGCTAGGGTTTATCTTCTTGTTCACAGTTGGAGGTCTTACCGGAATTGTGTTAGCAAACTCATCAATTGACATTGTACTACACGACACATACTATGTAGTAGCACACTTCCACTATGTTCTATCCATAGGAGCTGTCTTTGCGATTATGGGCGGATTCGTACACTGATTCCCACTATTCACAGGATATACACTTCATGATACATGAACTAAAATTCACTTCGGAGTAATATTTGTAGGAGTTAACCTAACCTTTTTCCCACAACACTTTCTTGGTCTAGCAGGCATGCCCCGACGTTACTCAGACTACCCAGACGCTTATACCCTGTGAAACACAATCTCATCAATCGGATCATTAGTGTCATTAACAGCTGTAGTATTATTTCTCTTCATCTTATGAGAAGCATTTACTGCTAAACGAGAGGTAAAATGAGTAGAACTAACATCCTCCAATGTAGAATGACTTAACGGCTGCCCACCCCCCTACCACACCTTCGAAGAGCCAGCCTATGTTCGAGTCCACATTTCACCCGCCCCAACAGCTACCTCTAAAACTACTATAAATCAAGAAAGGAAGGAATTGAACCCCCATTAATCAGTTCAAGCCAATCACATAACCACTCTGTCACTTTCTTTTAATAAGATGCTAGTAATAAACATTACATTACTTTGTCAAGGTAAAGTTGTAGGTTAAAACCCTGCGCATCTTAAGAAATGGCACACCCCTCACAACTAGGTTTCCAAGACGCAGCTTCCCCCCTCATAGAAGAGTTACTTCATTTTCATGACCACGCACTAATAATCGTCTTCATGATCAGCACTTTTGTTTTCTATATTATCACAATACTAGTAACCACCAACCTTACTAACATGTACATTTTAGACTCACAAGAGATCGAAATTGTATGAACAGTGCTCCCCGCAGCCATCCTAATTCTAATTGCACTTCCGTCCCTACGAATTCTTTACCTAATAGATGAAGTTAATGACCCACATCTCACGATTAAAGCCATTGGCCACCAATGGTATTGAAGCTACGAATACACTGATTACCAAGACCTCAGCTTCGACTCATATATAGTCCCCACTCAAGACCTTACTCCGGGTCAATTTCGCCTCCTGGAAACAGACCATCGAATGGTTGTTCCAGTTGAATCTCCAGTACGAGTCTTAGTTACAGCAGAAGACGTCCTACACTCATGAGCCGTGCCGGCCCTTGGAGTAAAAATAGATGCAGTCCCAGGACGGCTTAATCAAACATCATTTATCACTGCCCGCCCAGGCGTATTTTATGGACAATGCTCAGAAATCTGCGGTGCAAACCATAGTTTTATGCCAATTGTAGTAGAAGCCGTACCTTTGGGACACTTCGAGAACTGGTCCTCAATAATAATAGAAGACGTATCATTGAGAAGCTGAATAGGAATTAGCGTTAGCCTTTTAAGCTAAAGATTGGTGACTCCCGACCACCCTTAATGAAATGCCCCAATTAAACCCAGCCCCTTGATTCTCTATCCTTTTATTCTCATGAATAGTATTTTTAATAATTATCCCAACCAAAGTGATAGCACACACCTTCAACAACGAACCAAACCTACAATCTACAAAAACCCCAGAAACAACCCACTGAAACTGACCATGACAAACATATTTGACCAATTCATAAGCCCCTCTTACATAGGAATCCCGCTAATAGCCTTAGCGCTTACATTACCATGAGTAATATATCCGACCCCTACTTCTCGATGACTTAATAACCGACTACTTACCCTCCAGGCCTGATTCATTAACCGATTCGCGCAACAACTTATACTCCCCATAAACCCAGGGGCACACAAGTGGACTCTGATATTTGCCTCTCTTATAGTATTCCTGCTAACCCTTAACCTATTGGGACTTATACCATACACCTTCACCCCAACTACCCAACTGTCACTGAACATAGGTTTTGCTGTGCCTATATGGCTTGCCACTGTAATCATTGGTTTTCGAAACCAACCAACCATTGCACTAGCCCACCTACTACCAGAGGGCACACCACCCCTTTTAACACCACTACTCATTATAATCGAAACTATCAGTTTATTTATCCGACCCCTTGCCCTAGGAGTCCGACTCACAGCAAACCTAACAGCAGGCCACCTATTAATCCAACTTATTAGCACCGCTGCTTTCAACTTAATATTTATAATACCCACTGTAGCCATTCTTACAACAGTAGTACTATTCCTATTAACAATATTAGAAGTAGCAGTCGCCGTAATCCAAGCCTACGTATTCGTCCTTCTTCTAAGCCTATATCTACAAGAAAATGTATAATGGCACACCAAGCACACGCATACCACATAGTAGACCCAAGCCCATGACCCCTGACAGGGGCAGTTGCTGCCCTCTTAGTAACATCCGGGACTGCCATATGATTCCACTTTCAAACCACAATTCTTCTATCAATAGGAATAATTTTACTCCTTCTCACAATATATCAATGATGACGAGATATCATCCGAGAAAGCACATTCCAAGGACATCACACACCCCCAGTACAAAAAGGCCTACGATACGGAATAATCCTATTTATTACATCAGAAGTATTCTTTTTCCTAGGTTTCTTCTGAGCCTTTTATCACTCAAGCCTTGCCCCCACACCCGAACTCGGAGGATGTTGACCCCCAACAGGTATTACAGCCCTAGACCCATTTGAAGTACCACTACTCAACACGGCCGTACTTCTAGCCTCAGGTGTTACAGTAACTTGAGCTCACCACAGCATTATAGAAGGAGAACGAAAACAGGCGATTCAATCTTTAGCACTAACAATCCTATTAGGGTTTTACTTCACACTGCTACAAGCAATAGAATATTATGAAGCCCCATTTACAATTGCAGACGGGGTCTACGGATCAACATTCTTTGTAGCCACAGGGTTCCACGGATTACACGTAATCATCGGCTCCTTGTTTTTAACAGTATGCCTTCTACGACAAGTAAACTACCACTTTACATCCCAACACCATTTTGGCTTTGAAGCCGCCGCATGATACTGACACTTCGTAGACGTAGTCTGATTATTCCTATATATCTCAATTTACTGATGAGGCTCATAATCTTTCTAGTATCAAACTAATACAACGGACTTCCAATCCCTTAATCTTGGTTAAAATCCAAGGAAAGATAATGAATCCTATTATCTCGATCATTATATTTGCTGCAGCTATTTCACTACTATTAATCCTCGTTTCACTCATTATCCCCCAAACAGGCCCTGATACAGACAAACTATCCCCCTACGAATGCGGCTTTGACCCTTTGGGCTCTGCACGATTGCCATTTTCCATACGATTCTTCCTAATTGCAATCTTATTTCTTCTATTTGACCTAGAAATTGCACTTCTACTACCCCTACCTTGAGCAAACCAACTCCCTGAAATTACTCAAACATTCCTCTGAGCCATGTCAATTATTATCCTACTCACCCTAGGATTAATCTATGAATGAATTCAAGGAGGATTAGAGTGAGCCGAATAGACGATTAGTCCATGGAAAGACCGCTGATTTCGACTCAGCAGAACGTGGTTCAACTCCACGATCGTCTCATGATCCCCGTACAAATCACCCTGTCCGCAATATTCATTCTAGGCTTTCTAGGACTTACACTTCAACGAAAACATCTATTGTCCGCCCTACTATGCCTAGAATCAATAATATTAGCTATTTATATTACCATGGCCTTATGGTCTTTCAACTCGGGTTCTAGCATGTTCTCCTTGGGGCCCATAGTCCTATTAACATTTTCGGCATGCGAAGCTAGCACTGGTCTAGCACTACTTGTTGCCACCTCCCGAACACATGGGGCTGATTTACTAAAAAACCTAAACCTTTTACAATGCTAAAAGTACTAATTCCAACAATAATATTAATTCCCACCACATGATTAATCGACAAAAAATGATTATGAACAACAAGTATACTTCAAAGTACTATTATTAGTATTATTAGCCTGACATGGTTAAAATGAGATACTGAGACAGGATGAACCTCATCAAACACCTACATTGCAACAGACCCCTTATCAACTCCACTATTAGTCCTGTCATGCTGACTTCTCCCCCTTATAATTCTGGCGAGCCAAAACCACATAGCCCCAGAACCAACAATTCGACAACGAACATATATTACCCTCTTAATTCTTCTACAAATCTTTCTCACCCTAGCATTCGGTGCAACAGAAATCATTATATTTTATATTATATTCGAAGCCACCCTAATCCCCACTCTAGTAATTATCACCCGATGAGGTAACCAAACAGAACGGTTGAGTGCAGGAGTATATTTCCTATTCTACACCTTAGCAGGCTCTCTACCCCTCCTAGTTGCACTCCTAATACTACAGAAAGACCTAGGAACACTGTCAATGTTAACAATCCAATACACCAACCCCCTCCCCCTTACTACCTGGGGGGATAAAGTCTGATGAGTTGCATGTGTAATAGCTTTTCTAGTTAAAATACCCCTCTATGGCGTACACCTCTGACTCCCCAAAGCCCATGTAGAAGCCCCAGTAGCAGGCTCCATAGTACTTGCTGCCGTCTTACTAAAACTTGGAGGATACGGCATAATACGAATATTAGTTATCTTAAACCCACTAACAAAAGAATTAGCCTACCCCTTCATCATTTTAGCCTTATGAGGTATTATTATAACAGGTTCAATCTGCTTACGACAAACAGACCTGAAATCAATAATTGCCTACTCATCAGTTAGCCATATAGGCTTGGTTGCAGGAGGGATTATAATTCAAACCCCCTGAGGATTTACAGGTGCAATTATCCTAATAATTGCACATGGTCTAGTATCCTCAGCACTTTTTTGCCTGGCTAATACTAACTATGAACGAACCCACAGCCGAACACTACTACTAGCCCGAGGAATACAAGCAATTCTTCCCCTAATAGCTACCTGATGATTTATTATAAACCTTGCCAACATAGCACTGCCCCCTCTCCCAAACCTTATAGGAGAACTAATAATTATTACATCCATCTTCAACTGATCCTACTGAACAATCCTTTTAACAGGGTTGGGAACTTTAATCACAGCAGGATACTCATTGTACATGTTTCTTATAACACAACGAGGTAAAACCCCAAACCATATCATTGCTCTAGAGCCCTCGCACACTCGAGAACATCTCCTCCTCACAATACACTTGGTCCCAGTACTCCTTTTAGTTATTAAACCAGAACTCATATGAGGCTGATGTTTATGTAAATATAGTTTTAACAAAAACGTTAGATTGTGATTCTAAAAATAGAGGATAAACCCCACTTATTTACCGAGAGAGTAAGAATAAAACTGAAAGATTGCTAGTCTTACAGCACCGTGGTTTAAGTCCACGGCCCCCTCGGCCCCTAAAGGATAACAGCTCATCCATTGGTCTTAGGAACCAAAAACTCTTGGTGCAAATCCAAGTAGCGGCTATGTACTCTACAACATTAAACTCATGTCTACTAATTATGATTGCACTACTAACCTACCCAATCTTAATAACACTATACCCCGCCCAACTAAAAAAAACATGAGCAACTACACATGTAAAAACCGCTGTCCAAGCCGCATTTTTTATTAGTCTGGTGCCACTATTCATCTTCTTAGACCAAGGGGTAGAGACAATCTCAACAAACTGACAATGGGCCAATACAATAACATTTGACTTAAACACAAGCTTCAAATTCGACCAGTACTCAATTATCTTCATCCCCGTAGCCCTTTATGTAACATGGTCTATTCTAGAATTTGCCTCATGATACATACATGCAGACCCAAACATAAATCAATTCTTTAAATACCTCATTATATTTTTAGTTGCAATAATTATTCTAGTCACTGCCAACAACATATTCCAACTTTTTATTGGCTGAGAAGGGGTAGGTATCATATCCTTCCTTCTTATCGGCTGATGACACGGACGGGCAGATGCCAACACCGCAGCACTACAAGCCGTCATCTACAACCGAGTAGGAGACATCGGACTAATCATAAGCATAGCATGAATAGCGATAAACATGAATAGCTGAGAAATCCAACAAATATTCATCACATCAAAGGAAATGGACTTAACACTCCCATCTCTGGGCCTAGTCCTAGCCGCAACAGGAAAATCTGCCCAATTTGGGCTACACCCTTGACTCCCATCAGCAATAGAAGGTCCCACACCAGTCTCTGCCCTACTTCATTCAAGTACTATAGTCGTCGCAGGTATTTTCTTACTGATCCGCCTTCACCCAATAATCGAAAACAATCCAACTATTTTAACAATCTGTTTATGTCTAGGGGCCCTAACTACACTATTTACCGCCACTTGCGCCCTTACCCAAAACGACATTAAAAAAATCGTAGCATTTTCCACATCCAGCCAACTTGGACTAATAATAGTAACAATTGGGTTAAATCAACCACAACTGGCCTTCATACACATCTGTACTCATGCCTTTTTCAAAGCCATACTCTTCTTATGCTCTGGGTCTATCATCCACAACCTCAACGACGAACAAGACATCCGAAAAATAGGTGGTATCCATAAAACTCTACCATTCACCTCATCATGTATAACAATCGGAAGTCTGGCCCTAACCGGCATACCCTTCCTAGCAGGGTTCTTCTCTAAAGATGCAATTATTGAGGCCATAAATACCTCCTACCTAAACGCCTGAGCCCTAACCTTAACCCTTATTGCCACCTCATTTACGGCAGTCTATAGCTTCCGAATTGTCTTCTTTGCATCTATGGGGCACCCCCGATCTCTGCCCCTTCTGCCAATCAACGAAAATAACCCAACGGTAATTAATCCAATTAAACGACTTGCCTGAGGTAGCATCCTATCAGGCCTACTCCTTACCTCAAATTTCCCACCCGTTAAAACACAAATTATAACAATACCAACAATGGTTAAAATAAGCGCCTTAATCGTCACCCTATTAGGCATTATCATCGCCATAGATCTAGCCGAGCTAACTAACAAGCAATTTAAAATTGGCCCAAAAACAACCACATTTAACTTCTCAAACATACTAGCATATTTTCCAATAATTATGCATCGAGCAGCTCCAAAAATAAATTTAACCCTTGGACAGAAAACAGCCACCCAAATAGTAGATCAAACATGATTTGAAAAAATTGGCCCAAAATACGTAACAGAACTACAATCTCCCCTAATCAAAACAACAGGTAACTTACAACAAGGCATGTTAAAAACCTATTTGACTATATTACTCTTTACAATTACGCTAGTAATACTAACACTAATCCTACTCTAAACCGCCCGTAAAGAACCACTGCTTCGTCCACGGGTTAACTCAAGAATTGCAAAAAGAGTAAGTAAAAGAACCCACCCACAAGTAATCAACATTCCTCCCCCAAAACTATACAAATAAGACACACCAACAAGATCCCCACGAAGAACTGAAAAATTATGATACTCATCGACAACACTACATCCCTCGAACAACCCATTATAGCACAACCCTGCCCCCACAGAACCTAGCCCAACATATAACACTATAACTCAAAACACAGACGAACTACCCCAAGAATCAGGGTATGGCTCTGTAGCTAAAGCTGCAGAATAAGCAAACACAACCAACATTCCCCCTAAATAAATCAAAAAAAGTACTAAAGAAATAAAAGAACCCCCAAACCCTATTAAAACCCCACAACCGCCCGCAGCCGCCAACACCAAACCCAAAGCTCCATAATAAGGAGAAGGATTAGAAGCTACACATAAAAACCCGACCACTACCATAACTAAAAAGAAAAAAATTAAATAGCTCATAAATTTTCACCTGGACTTTAACCAAGACTGGTGGCACGAAAAGCCACAGTTGTACTTCAACTATAAAAATAACTAATGGCAAACCTTCGAAAAACCCACCCGATAATCAAAATTGCAAACGACGCATTAGTAGATCTTCCAACCCCATCAAGCATCTCTGCATGATGAAATTTCGGCTCCTTACTAGGACTATGTTTAATTGCACAAATCCTTACAGGCCTCTTCCTAGCAATACACTACACATCAGATATTTCCACCGCCTTCTCCTCCGTAACCCACATTTGTCGAGACGTAAACTATGGCTGACTTATCCGAAGTCTACATGCAAATGGAGCTTCCTTCTTCTTTATCTGCTTATACCTACATATTGCTCGAGGACTTTACTATGGATCCTACCTATATAAAGAAACATGGAATGTGGGCGTAGTGTTATTTCTGCTAGTTATAATAACTGCCTTTGTAGGATATGTTCTCCCATGAGGACAAATATCCTTCTGAGGTGCTACAGTTATTACAAACCTGCTATCAGCAGTCCCATACATTGGAGATACTCTCGTACAATGAATCTGAGGTGGATTCTCAGTAGACAATGCCACCCTTAACCGATTCTTTGCATTCCACTTCCTATTACCATTCGTAACTACCGCAGCAGTACTAATCCACCTACTTTTCCTACACGAAACAGGATCAAGCAACCCAGTCGGATTAATAGCAAACGCAGACAAAATCCCCTTCCACCCATACTTCTCATACAAAGACCTGCTGGGCTTTATTATTATACTAGTGGCACTTTCACTATTAGCCCTATTTTACCCAAACATCCTAGGAGATCCAGACAACTTTACCCCAGCAAACCCAATAGTTACACCTCCCCATATTAAACCAGAATGGTACTTTCTATTCGCATATGCAATCCTACGATCTGTCCCAAACAAATTAGGAGGTGTACTAGCACTTCTATCGTCAATCCTTGTACTAATAATTGTTCCTCTCGTACACACCTCTAAATTGCGAGGTTTAACATTCCGACCCGTATCCCAATTATTATTCTGATTGCTTGTTGCCGACATACTTGTACTTACATGAATCGGAGGTATACCAGTAGAACACCCATACACCATTATTGGACAAGTAGCCTCAGTACTATACTTCTCACTATTCCTACTCTTCAACCCACTAGTTGGCTGATTGGAAAACAAAATACTCAAATTATAACTGCCCTAGTAGCTTAAAAACAAAGCACCGGTTTTGTAATCCGGAGAATGAAGACTAAAGCCCTTCCTAGCGCCAAATCAGAGGAGAGAGACTCAAACTCCCATCCCCAACCCCCAAAGCTGAGATCATAAATTAGACCATCCTCTGACAACCCTTACATTATGTATAATTCACCACGTGAGATGTATTATATTACATAATATGTATTATATTACATATAATAATGTATTAGTACATATAATGTATTATCGTACATTAACCTATGGAACAGTACCATAACTCTATTAATTTACATAAAAGATGCACAAGTAGATAATATGTTTAATTTTACAAATTAACTAGAGCTAAAAAATAACTCCACCATAAAATAGCCTAAAACATTTTTGTTCGATACAAAGAACGAAGACATACATAAAGTTAAAATAGTAAACTAACATGAACTCCCCTGAACACGAAGAAAAATATTTATCCCCATAAGGTATCTATAACATTTTCCTTGGACCCCCCCAACATAAATAGGACCTCACATAACTATGTAGTAAGAGACCACCAACCAGTATAATTCACGAGCTATCGTTTATTGAACGATCAGGGACAACAATTGTGGGGGTCGCACAAAATGAACTATTACTGGCATTTGGTTCCTATTTCAGGGTCCCAAAAATATTTAACCCCATAAATTGAATTATGCCTGGCATCTGATTAATGGTGGAATACATACGACTCGTTACCCACCAAGCCGGGCGTTAACTTATAGGCATTTGGTTCTTTTTTTTAGGTTTCCTTTCAATGGACTTGTGAGACTCCTTCTAATCTGCCCCCGAAGGTGGAACATATATTCTTGATTTCAAGGAAAATGTAATTCATGTAGTGAAACAATACTGAAGAATTGCATAAAGATATTTCAGGTGCATAAGCTTTTATACGCCTCTTACAACCCTAAAACATCTCCCCCTTTTTTTACGTCTAAACCCCCCTACCCCCCTTAGCCCTAGCCATTCTATGATACTCCTGTTAAACCCCCTAAACCAGGAAGAAAGCCAAGCTAAATTATACCTGTCAAAAATTTTTATATTTATTATATTATTAAAAACAATATATAT